TGATTAATATATCAGAATATTTAGTGTCGGGTTACTTTTCATAAATTTTTAATAGGGACTTTCAGGCCAATTGGCGGATGCAATAAATAAAGATTAGTGCACATATATATATATATATATATATATAATGTGGATGCCAATTTATACCTCAACTTATTGGCCCACGCGTTCTTGAGTCCTCCTTGGTTTAGGGGTTTGACAAGGAAAACAGGATTCGCTGAGCGTAGGGGGGTAGGGGGGTTTGTCGCGTGAAAACCAAAAAAGGGGGCACTATATAAGGATAAGCTGAACAAGAGATGGATATGGTATGCACTTGACTTAAAAATATGTGGTTCTTAATTTATGTCTTACGATAATTAATATTTATTATCACATACAAGGAAAATGCTCAACCTTGAATGACATTTGAATTTGCACTCTGAGATGCCAAATGAAATGAAAAAAGAAAAAAATACGTTATGCATATAAAAGAATGCTCGGCATGGTGGGTAACGAGACATATGTACTACACCATTAATCAGATGCCAGTATAATTATCCGAGGGTGGAATACTACAATATATGTTCCTGAAATAGGAACCAGATGCCAGTAATAGTTCACAGTGTGCAACCCCCACATTCTTTGTCCTTGATTCCATCATGCATGATGTGCCTTTATATAAATTAGTTGGTGGTTTCTTACTACATTAATATGGTTAAGTGGGATTTTAGTTGTTTATTTCAAGGAGAAATTTGAGGTCAAATTTTTAGGGAATTAATATATTACCCAACTTAAAATAATTTTATTTGTGAGTTTTAATATTATGCTTATGCATACCTTAATATTTAGTACCTGCTTTGTGGTTAAAATAATAGGATGGTGATAATACATATATGTACTAATGCATTAATGTAATATTATGCATATTATGTACTAAACCATAAGGGGTGGTCTACCCCAGAAAATAGTTTAGTTTAGAATTCTGGCTTTGGGAGCCAGTGGTGAGAGTTGAAATCTCTCTTTTCTGGGCGCTAGGGAGGAATTTAACCTCCGATCTTCGGATTACAAGACCGATGCTTTTAGACTAAGCTACTAGGGCAGGCTCATTCTAGTGCTTTATTTTCTAATCATCCTGCTAGTGGAATAAAGACAAGGAATAGTGCAAAGTATAGTACAGACGCGATTTGTCCAATAATGATATAGGGGTGTTCTACTGGCATCCCTCCGATTCACGTCAGGATAATCATGTCTGCAACCAGGGTTCAAAATAGGAACTGGGTGATTGGGCGGAATGTTAGTCCTCGTTGCTTCGAGGTGTGCAGTAGCGGTACCACCATTAATACTAGAATAGAAAATAGTAGTGCAAGGACACCTCCGAGTTTATTAGGGATCGACCGTAGGATGGCGTAGGCAAACAGGAAGTACCATTCTGGTTGAATATGTGGTGGGGTGACTAAGGGGTTGGCGGGGGTAAAGTTTTCTGGGTCCCCTAGCAGGTTGGGGGAGAATAACGCTAGTAGTGTAAGAGCTAGGAGTATGACTACAAACCCAAGTAAGTCCTTGTACGTAAAGTATGGGTGAAAAGAGATTTTATCTGCGTCTGAGTTTAGCCCAATTGGGTTGTTTGACCCTGTTTCGTGAAGAAATAGGAGATGTAAAACGGTTGCGGCGGCAATGACAAATGGTAACAGGAAGTGAAATGCGAAGAATCGTGTTAATGTAGCGTTATCTACTGAGAACCCGCCTCAAATTCATTGAACTAGTATGTCGCCCATGTATGGTACGGCGGATAGAAGGTTTGTAATTACTGTGGCCCCTCAGAAGGATATTTGGCCTCACGGGAGGACGTAGCCTACAAAGGCCGTTATCATAACTAGTAATAGAAGAATTACACCAATGTTTCAGGTTTCTTTATAGAGATAAGACCCATAGTATAGGCCCCGGGCAATGTGTATGTAAATACAGATAAAGAAGAATGATGCTCCGTTAGCGTGGACGTTGCGGATCAGTCAGCCGTAGTTCACGTCCCGGCAGATGTGAGTGACTGACGAGAACGCGGTGGAAATATCTGAGGTGTAATGCATGGCCAGGAATAGGCCGGTTAGGATTTGAGTAGCTAAGCATAATCCCAGAAGGGACCCAAAGTTTCACCATACTGAAATGTTGGATGGTGCTGGTAGGTCAACCAGTGCGTCATTAGCAATTTTGATAAGGGGATGTGTTTTTCGTAGGCTTGCCATAGTGGTTCTTGTAGTTGAATAACAACGGTGGTTCTTCAAGTCATTGGTCTCGGTTAAAGTCTGAGCAAGAATTATGACCTATTTCATGTTTCTGTTATTAATAGCTTTGGTTGTGGGCTTAGTTGCTGTTGCTTCTAATCCTACGCCTTATTTCGCTGCGCTTGGTTTAGTGGTTGCGGCTGGGGTTGGGTGTGGAGTTTTGGTTGGCCATGGGGGTTCTTTTCTATCATTGGTTCTTTTCTTAATCTATCTGGGGGGAATGCTCGTAGTTTTTGCCTATTCGGCAGCCTTGGCTGCTGAGCCTTTTCCGGAAGCTTGGGGTAGTCGGTCTGTACTGGGCTATGTCTTAGTCTATTTACTAGGGGTTAGTCTAGCGGCGGGGGTGTTTTGAGGGGGCTGGTACGAGGGCTCATGGGTAGTTGTGGATGGGCTAAAAGAGTTTTCTGCCTTGCGGGGTGACATTGGCGGTGTGGCTGTAATGTACTCATCTGGCGGGGCCATGTTGGTTATTTGTGCTTGGGTGTTGCTTTTAACTTTGCTTGTTGTGCTAGAGCTCACTCGTGGTTTAAGTCGTGGAACTCTTCGTGCGGTTTAAAGGAGGGCGGGGATAGTGGCTAGTACTAGGGTTAGGAGGAAGATGGTTAAGTATGTTTTGATTATTCCTCGTGAGACATCATTTGTGACTTTTGCCATGGTTATTTGTGTTAGTGCCAGGCCTTTTGGCCCGAGGGCTTCGAGCCACGTTTTGTCGAGTTGGGCGGCGGCTGATTGCCCTAGGGTAAGTTTGAGTTTCGGAAGGAGCCGGTGAGTAATTGCAGGGAAGAACCCCAGCATATTTGAGAAGTGATGTGTAGGAATTATAGGGGTAATTTTCATTTGCTTGCTTGTCATGTTGGCTAGTTCTATGGCTACTAGTAGGCCTACAATTGTTACCAGGAGGGCTGCCATTTTTAGGGTAGTTGGTATTGTCATAATTGGTGTTTTTATTGGCGGAAAGTTTTGTGTGATAATAAGTCCTGCGACGATGCTTCCTCAGGCAAGTCGCTTGATGGGGTTAATTACTAGTGGGTTGTTTTCATTAATGGGGGGCAGGGATAGGAATCGAGGGGTTCCTATGACCACGAAGTACACTAGTCGGAAGCTATACACGGCGGTGAATGATGTGGCGACTAGCGTTAGGGTTAGGGCTCAGGCGTTTAGATAAGAGGTGTTTAGGGCTTCAATAATTGCATCTTTTGAGAAAAATCCCGCCAGGAATGGGGTCCCCGTCAGGGCTAGGCTGCCAATTGTGAAGTAGGTTGAGGTGGCGGGCAAAATATTAAATAGGCCCCCCATCTTTCGGATGTCTTGCTCGTCGTTTAGGCTGTGGATGATTGACCCCGAGCATAGGAATAGTATGGCCTTGAAAAAGGCGTGGGTACAGATGTGGAGGAATGCTAGTTGTGGTTGATTTAGTCCAATCGTGACCATTATTAGGCCTAATTGACTTGATGTTGAGAAAGCTACAATTTTCTTGATATCATTTTGGGTCAGGGCGCAAGTGGCTGTAAATAAGGAGGTTAGTGCTCCAAGGCAGAGACAGGTTGTTAGAACCAGCTGGTTGTTTTCCATAAGGGGGTGAAGGCGAATTAGTAGGAAGATTCCTGCTACAACCATAGTGCTTGAGTGGAGTAGGGCGGATACTGGCGTAGGGCCCTCTATGGCGGACGGGAGTCAGGGATGTAAGCCAAATTGGGCTGATTTTCCTGTTGCCGCTAAGGCAAGTCCTATTAGAGGGATTGTTATGTCGAAGTTTTTTGACAAGGTAAAAATTTGTTGAATTTCCCAGGAGTTGAGGTTTATTGCGAGCCAGGCTATGGTTATAATTAGTCCAATATCCCCCACCCGGTTGTAAATGACGGCCTGGAGGGCCGCTGTGTTGGCGTCTGCCCGGCCGTGTCATCACCCAATGAGTAAAAAGGACATGATTCCCACCCCCTCTCAGCCGATAAATAATTGAAATATATTATTAGCTGTAACTAAAATGATTATGGCTACTAAGAATGTGAGCAGGTATTTAAAGAATCGGTCAATGTTGGGGTCGGAGTGCATATATCATAGTGCAAATTCTAGAATTGATCAGGTAACGTATAGGGCAATAGGGACGAAGATTAGGGAGTAATGGTCAAACTTGAAGCTGATATTTACGTCAAACGTTTGGGTGTTTATTCATTGTCAATTTGTGATGATGCCCTCTGTTTTCAGATTAAGGAAGATCATAAGCGGCAAAAGGCTGACAAAGAATGCGGAGCTAACGGCAGTTTTGGTTGCTTCTGCCATGTTGGACCCTTGTTGGTTGGGGTTTAGTGTGGTGAGTAGCGGATAAGCCAAGATGAAGAAGATCAGGAGGAGTGATGAGTGTATAATTAGTGTCATTTTAGCTTCCACTTGGATTTGCGCCAAGAGTTTTTGGTTCCTAAGACCAACGGATGAACTGTTATCCTTTGGAAGCACAAGGAAGCCGCGGATTTTAACCTCGGGGCGTAAGGATTAGCAGTGCTTACTATTTCAGTTCCTCCTTGGTGAGTAAGGGGGTTTTAGCCCCTATCTTTAGAATCACAATCTAATATCTTGATTAAACTATACTTACAATAGCACCACCCTCATATGAGTTCTGGTTTTGTTATTAGTAGGAGGACGGGGATTAGGTGTAAGGTCATTAGTAGGTGTTCTCGGGTATGAAATGGTTGAAGTCCCGTGATGTGATTTGGTGTTGGGCCTCGCTGTGATATGAGGAACATGTATAAGGAATAGCCAGCAGTAATCAATGTTCCTAGCCCGGTAAGCAGAATTGTTCATGGGGACCAGCTAAATAATGTTGTGATGATCATGAGTTCCCCTATTAAATTAGGCAGCGGTGGGAGTGCGAGGTTAGCTAGGTTGGCGATGAATCATCATACCGCGGTTAATGGAAAGATCACTTGTAGTCCTCGGGCAAGGACTATTGTTCGGCTATGGGTTCGTTCGTATGCTGTATTGGCCAGGCAGAATAATGCTGAGGATACCAGCCCGTGGGCAATTATTAAAATGATTGCTCCTGAGAATCCTCAGGGGGTTTGGATTAGGATCCCTCCTGCCACTAGTCCTATATGACTTACAGATGAGTAGGCAATTAGTGATTTCAGATCTGTTTGTCGAAGGCAGATTGATCCAGTTATAATAATGCCCCAGAGGGCCAAGATGATGAACGGATAGGCTAGCTCTTTTGATAAGGGGTCCAGCATCACTATCATACGTATTATTCCATACCCGCCAAGTTTTAGCAGAACCGCTGCTAGTACCATGGATCCTGCTACGGGGGCTTCTACGTGTGCTTTTGGTAGTCACAGATGAACGCCGTATAATGGTATTTTAACTAAAAATGCGATTAGGCAGCCGGCCCATCAAATTATGTGGCCTCAGGAGTCGAGTTGTAGGGGTTGTGAGTATTGAAGCACTAATATTGACAATGTCCCAGTAGACTGTTGAAGGAGAAGTAGGGCAACTAGAAGCGGGAGGGATCCCGCCAGCGTATAGAACAGGAAGTAGGTCCCTGCATTGAGTCGTTCGGTTTGGTTTCCTCACCGGGTAATAATAATAAGGGTTGGAATAAGGGTGGCTTCAAACATAATATAAAATATAATGATCTCTGTGGCGCCGAATGCCATGATTAAGAAAGTTTGTAGTGAGGCAAGGAGTATAATATATGAGCGTTGTCGGCTAATTGGTTCAGGGTTGATATGATTTTGGCTGGCTAGGATCATGAGTGGGAGTAATCAGCATGTTAATACCAGAAGGGGGGTTGATAGCGGGTCCGTGGCCAGGAATATGTTGGAGGAGGTCCATCCGGTTTCGGACGTTCATTTTAGTCATGTTAGACTGATAAGGGCGATCAGGAGGCTATGTGCGGTTGTGGTCGTTCATAGCCATTTAGGGGAAGTAAGTCAAATTGTTGGGAATAGCATAATTGTGGGGATTAATACTTTTAGCATTGTAGAAGATTAAGGTTTTGTAAACGGTCGGTGCCGTGGGTGCGGGCGGTGGCAACTAATAATGCCAGACCGGTGCTTGCTTCACAAGCAGAGAAGGCCAAGAGCAGTATAGGGGCTGTTGAGAATCCTGTGGCCTCGAACTGCAGTGCCCATAAGGCCAGTGCGATAAATAGGGACAATATTATTCCTTCTAAGCATAAGAGTGCGGAGAGTAGATGGGTTCGGTGGAATGCTAGTCCTATTATACCTAAAATAAATGCTGAGCTAAAGCTGAAATGTACGGGTGTCATGAGGGGGTCGTGGAATTAAACCACGATTTTCTGAGCCGAAATCAGAGGTCTTATTTTGGACTAACCCCCTATTCTGCTCATTCTAAGCCGCCTTGAGTTCATTCGTAAATTAGTCCTAGGGTCAATAAAATTAGGACTGTTGTGGCTCAGAAGAATGTTCCGGTGGGGTTGTGGAGTTGGTCTCCTCATGGTAGTGGGAGGAGGAGGGCAATTTCTAGGTCAAAGAGGAGAAATAGGATTGCTACTAGGAAGAAGCGTAGAGAAAATGGTAGGCGGGCGGATCCTAGTGGGTCAAATCCGCACTCATATGGTGATAATTTTTCTGCATCGGGGTTTATTTGTGGTAATCAAAAAGACACGATTGCCAGAATTAAGGATAGGGTTATTGTAATAATTAAGACGGTTATAATTAGATTCATTATCTTTCCTTGGGGTTTAACCAAGACTGTGTGATTGGAAGCCACTTGTACTAATTTTAATACTAGAAAGATTATGAGCCTCATCAATAGATAGACACGTAGAGGAATAGTCATACTACGTCGACGAAGTGTCAGTATCAGGCAGCGGCTTCAAAGCCAAAATGGTGTTCAGATGTAAAGTGGTATTGAATTTGACGTAGAAGACATACTGCCAAGAAGGTTGATCCAATAATGACGTGTAGTCCATGGAATCCCGTGGCCACGAAGAATGTTGAGCCGTAGACTCCGTCTGCGATTGTGAAGGGCGCTTCATAATATTCTATGGCTTGGAGTGCAGTAAAATAGAACCCTAGTAGAATAGTTAATGTTAAAGACTGAATGGCTTGTTTCCGTTCTCCCTCCATAATGCTGTGGTGGGCTCATGTTACTGTAACCCCTGATGCTAGTAGTACGGCTGTGTTGAGGAGTGGCACTTCAAAGGGGTCTAGTGGGGTAATTCCTGTGGGGGGTCAGCATCCCCCCAGTTCTGGTGTTGGTGCTAAGCTTGAGTGGTAAAAGGCTCAAAAGAACCCGAGGAAAAAGAATACTTCGGAGGTGATAAATAGAATTATTCCGTATCGTAGTCCCTTTTGTACTGGGGGTGTGTGGTGGCCTTGGAAGGTCCCTTCTCGGATAATATCACGTCATCACTGGTATATGGTGAGAAGTAGGAGAACTATTCCTAAAGTTATAAGTGTTGTTGAGTGAAAGTGGAATCAGATTGCTAAACCGGATGTTATTAATAGGGCAGCGATAGCTCCGGTCAGTGGTCATGGGCTTGGGTCAACTATATGATAGGCATGTGCTTGGTGGGCCATTAAACGTTTTCTTGTAAATAAAGGCTTAGAAGAAGTACAAATACATAGGCTTGGATCATCGCTACTGCAACCTCTAATAGTGTAAGCAGAAAGAGTACGGCAGCAGTTAAGATTGCTACTGTTGGTATTATTGGCAGAAGAACAAATACGGCCGTGGCGATGAGTTGAATTAACAGGTGGCCTGCAGTCAGGTTGGCTGTGAGTCGAACCCCCAGGGCTAGTGGTCGGATGAACAAGCTAATTGTTTCGATAATAATTAATACAGGGATCAGCGGAATGGGTGTCCCTTCTGGTAGGAGGTGCCCTAAGGCGACTGTTGGTTGATTTCGTATTCCAATAATCACTGTGACGAGTCATAGTGGCACGGCAAATCCCATATTGAGCGATAGCTGTGTTGTAGGTGTAAAGGTGTACGGGAGTAGGCCCAACATGTTAGTTGTAATTAAGAAGATTATTAATGAGGCTAATAATAGTGCTCACTTATGTCCTTCTACGTTCAGCGGCAGTATTAATTGGTTTGTGAATCGATTAATAAATCATCCTTGAATTGTAATAAGTCGGTTATTAATTCATCGAGATGAGGGGGTTGGGTAGAGTACTCAGGGGAGTGCAATTGCGATCGCAATTAGTGGAATTCCCAGATATGATGGGCTTGCAAATTGGTCGAAGAAGCTTACTATCATGGTCAGTCTCAGGACTCAGTTTTGTGTTTTTCAGCACTTACTGGGGTTAGTTCATTTGGTGAAATATGGTTCAAGATTTTAGTTGGAATAATAGTTAAGAAAATTAATCAGGAAAACACTAAAATTGCGAATCAAGGGCCGGGGGTTAATTGTGGCATTTCACTAGAGGTGGTTAGGAATCACCAATCTTTGGCTTAAAAGGCCAATGCTTTGTCCAATATTTAGCTTCCTAGCGAGGCGTCTTCTAGTATCAGTGAAGATCAGTTTTCAAAGTGTTCTAGCGGGACTGCTTCAACTACGATGGGTATAAAGCTGTGGTTGGCTCCGCAGATTTCAGAGCACTGTCCATAAAATACCCCTGGGCGGGAGGCGATAAAAGCGGTTTGATTAAGTCGTCCTGGGACTGCGTCCATTTTTACACCCAGGGATGGAACAGCTCAGGAGTGTAGTACGTCTTCGGCGGATACTAAAACACGAATTGGGGATTCTATTGGGACAACTATTCGGTGGTCTGTTTCTAGAAGTCGGAATTGTCCTGGGGCAAGGTCTTGGGTTGGTACTATATAAGAGTCAAAGCCCAGGTTTTCATAATCTGTGTACTCGTAGCTTCAGTACCATTGATGTCCTATCGCTTTAATTGTCAGGTGGGGGTCATTAATTTCGTCTATAAGATAGAGAATACGCAGGGAGGGTAGGGCAATTAGTACTAAAATAACAGCTGGTAGAATAGTTCATACAATTTCGATTTCTTGAGAGTCTAAGATATATTTATTAGTAAGCTTGGTAGACACCATTGCAACAATAATATATAATACTAAGATGCTAATTAGGAGTACAATTATTAATGCATGGTCGTGGAAGTGAAGAAGTTCTTCTATAACGGGTGATGCCGCGTCTTGGAATCCTAGTTGTGTTGGATGTGCCATTAAGCTTTGGGGTAAGACATGCAGGGATTTAACCTACGATTTCACCTTGACAAGGTGATGTAATTTACATTTTACTAATGTCTTTAGAAGAAAGTGACAGAGTGGTTATGTGGCTGGCTTGAAACCAGCATATGGGGGTTCAATTCCTCCCTTTCTCGTTAATTTGATTGAATTTGAACAAATGCTGGTTCCTCGTACGTGTGATAAGGAGGGGGGCAGCCGTGAAGTCATTCTACGTTTGTTATTGTTAGTTCTACAGATAACACTTCCCGTTTAGCGGCAAAGGCTTCTCATAAGATAAATAGGAACATAATAACCGCTACTAAAGAAATTAATGATCCGATGGATGACACTGTATTTCATAGGGCATAGGCATCTGGGTAGTCAGAGTACCGTCGTGGCATGCCCGCTAACCCCAGGAAATGTTGCGGGAAGAATGTAAGATTAACTCCAATAAACATGATCGCGAAGTGAATTTTTGTTCAAGTGCTGTGAAGGGTGTATCCGGTTAGTAGGGGGAATCAGTGCACAAAGGCTGCTATAATGGCAAATACAGCACCCATCGACAGTACGTAATGGAAGTGTGCAACCACGTAGTAGGTGTCATGAAGGACAATGTCAAGTGATGAGTTAGATAGGACAATTCCTGTGAGCCCTCCCACCGTAAATAGGAAAATGAACCCGAGGGCCCATAGTAAGGGTGTTTCTCATTTGATTGACCCCCCATGGAGTGTGGCTAGTCAGCTAAATACTTTTACACCTGTTGGGATCGCGATAATTATTGTTGCAGATGTAAAGTATGCACGAGTGTCTACGTCCATTCCGACAGTAAACATGTGGTGGGCTCACACAATAAATCCTAAAAGGCCGATAGCCATTATAGCTCAGACTATTCCTATATACCCGAATGGTTCTTTTTTGCCTGAGTAGTAGGCTACAACGTGAGAAATAATTCCAAATCCTGGAAGGATAAGAATATAAACTTCGGGGTGTCCAAAGAATCAGAATAAGTGTTGGTAAAGGATCGGGTCCCCTCCTCCTGCCGGGTCAAAGAATGTGGTGTTGAGGTTTCGATCTGTAAGGAGTATTGTAATCCCAGCAGCTAAGACAGGTAATGAGAGGAGAAGTAGCACGGCGGTTACTAGAACGGATCATACGAATAGGGGTGTTTGGTATTGGGAGATGGCTGGGGGTTTCATATTGATAGTTGTGGTGATGAAATTGATTGCCCCTAAAATTGATGAAATACCCGCTAAGTGGAGGGAGAAAATTGTTAGGTCTACTGATGCTCCTGCGTGGGCTAGATTTCCTGCAAGGGGCGGGTATACTGTTCATCCTGTTCCGGCTCCGGCTTCAACACCAGAAGAAGCCAGTAGCAGTAGGAATGATGGGGGCAGTAGTCAGAAGCTTATGTTATTTATTCGTGGGAATGCTATGTCAGGGGCTCCAATTATTAGTGGTACAAGTCAGTTTCCAAACCCTCCAATAAGAATGGGCATTACTATAAAGAAAATTATTACGAAGGCGTGAGCAGTAACGATTACATTGTAAATTTGGTCATCACCTAGAAGCGACCCGGGTTGGCTTAGTTCAGCCCGAATGAGGAGGCTTAAGGCGGTTCCTACTATTCCGGCCCAGGCACCAAATACAAGATAAAGGGTACCAATGTCTTTGTGGTTAGTAGAGAAGAATCAGCGCGTGATTGCCACAGGTAGGGTGGCCGAGTGCTTAGGCGGTGGGTTGTAGCCCCGAAGACAGAGGTTTAAGTCCTCTTCCTATCAGCCCCGTGGTGAAGAACACATTGGATTGCAAATCCGAAGACGTAGACTAATACTCTGCCGGGGCTTTTCCCGCCTCACTGAGGCAGGCGGCGGGAAAAGTAGATGGATGCTCGCTGGCTTGAGCGCTTAGCTGTTAACTAAGAGTTTGTAGGATCGAGGCCTTCCCATCTAGTAAGGCCTTAGCTTAATTAAAGCGTCTGATTTGCAATCAGGAGATGTAAGTTAATCCCTTGTAGGCCTTAATCAGGGACTAGAAGATTTTCACTTCTACTTAGAGCTTTGAAGGCTTTTGGTCTAATATTATCCTAAGTCCCTAGGCGGTTAGTATTAGGATGGCCGGGGTGACTGGCAGTAACCCCAGGGTAGACACGACAAACAAAGCCAGGGGTAAGGAGACTTGGGTCGTTTGGGTCCGTCAGGGGGTGGTTGAGTTGGTTGTGTTGGGGGAGACGGTTAGTGTTATTGCATAGCATAGTCGCAAGTAGAAGTATAGACTAATTAATGCGGTTAGAGCTATAGTTGTGGCGATAAGGGGAAGGTCCTGTTTTGCTAACTCTTGCAGGATCATTCACTTTGGCATAAATCCTGTGAGGGGCGGGAGGCCCCCCAGTGAGAGCAGAACTAGGGCAGTTGTTGATGCTAGTACAGGGCTTTTCGACCAGGTTGTTGCGAGTGTGCTGATTTTGGTTGCTAGTGACATCTTTAGGGTCAGGAATGTTGCGGAGGTCATAATAATATATGTTGCTAGTGCAATTAGGGTGAGCTGGGGGGCGTACTGGACTACAATAATTATCCACCCTATGTGGGCGATTGAAGAATAGGCCAGGATCTTCCGTAGCTGGGTTTGGTTTAGTCCCCCTCATCCGCCTACCAATGTGGATGTGGCCCCTAATAGTGTTAGCAGTAGTGGGTCGATGGTTTGGGCTGTTTGGACGATTAGCGCGAATGGGGCAAGTTTTTGTCAGGTGGATAGGATCAGTCCCGTGAGCAGATCTAATCCTTGCAGAACTTCTGGTATTCAGAAGTGCACTGGTGCGAGTCCAATTTTAAGTGCTAGAGCGGCCACGAACATTGTACTGGCGATGGGGTTTGATAGGTCGTTGATGCTTCACTCTCCTGTTGCTCAGGCATTTGTTGTGCTCGCAAATAGGATTATTGCCGCCGCAGTGGCCTGGGTTAAGAAGTATTTTGTAGTTGCTTCTACTGCACGGGGGTGGTGATGTTGCGCTATTAGGGGGGTGATTGCCAGTGTATTAATTTCCAGGCCTATTCAAGCCAGAAGTCAATGAGAGCTAGCAAAGGTTAGAGTAGTTCCTAGTCCTAGGCTGGATAATAGGATTGCAAGTACGTATGGGTTCATTGGCGGAGGAGGGATTTTAACCGTCATGTTCGGGGTATGGGCCCGAAAGCTTCATTAGCTGACCCTGCCCATAGAAAGTGGTGTAAAGGAAGCACCAAGAGTTTTGATCTCTTGAGTATGGGTTCAATTCCCTTCTTTCTAGGAACTGAGGGGATTTTAACCCCTGTAAATCACTCTATCAAAGTGGTCCTTGGGTGCTCAGGCACAGTTCCTCAGTTACAGTTGTGGGGGGAGCCCCGCCAGCGCGATTGGCAGGGCGGTGTGTCACAGCACGAAGGCTAGTGTGAGGGGGAGGAAATTTTTCCAGACTAGGTGTATTAGTTGGTCATATCGGAACCGCGGGTACGAGGCCCGCACTCATAGGAATACGACGGACAGGAGTGCGGCCTTGGTCATAAGGTTAATTGTTGCAAGTTCTGGGATGCTGGGGATATGTGAGGCCCCCAGGAATAGTACGGCTGAGAGGGTATTTATTAGAAGGATGTTAGCGTATTCGGCCAGGAAAAATAGCGCGAAGGGCCCTCCTGCATATTCTACATTAAAACCGGATACTAGTTCTGATTCCCCCTCCGTGAGATCAAATGGCGCCCGGTTCGTCTCGGCCAGTGTTGAGATATATCATATTGCGGCTAAGGGCCAGGCGGGTACAAGCAATCAAATGCTTTCTTGGGTAACATTAAATGTCTGTAGGGTGTATCCACCCGAAAAAATAATTACGGAGAGGAGGATTAGTCCTAGGCTAACTTCATAGGAGATTGTTTGGGCCACGGCCCGGAGGGCCCCAATTAATGCATACTTTGAATTAGATGCTCAGCCTGACCCAAGGATCGAGTACACCGCAAGGCTTGACAGGGCCAGGATGAATAAGATCCCTAAGTTAAGATCAGTCACTGGGTGAGGCATAGGTATTGGTGCCCACAGGGTTATGGCCAGGGTTAGTGCAAGCATTGGGGCGGCTAGAAATAGGAACGGAGATGATGTGGACGGGCGAACGGGTTCTTTAATGAATAGTTTTACACCGTCGGCGATGGGCTGTAGCAGCCCGTAGGGCCCTACCACATTTGGTCCTTTTCGTAGTTGCATATATCCTAGCACTTTTCGTTCAATCAGTGTCAGGAAGGCTACTGCCAGAAGTACTGGGACAATGTAGGCCAGAGGGTTGATTAGATGTGTAATTAGGATGTTTAGCATAACTGGGAAGAGGATTTGAACCCCTGGCTAAAAGGGCTTAGGCCTTTCGCAATTTACCATGCTCTGCCACCCCAGTATGTCCTTATTTTGGCCGGCTGGGATTTTGGCCCTCCCTTTACTTTATTTATTTGCTTTCATAAATTAGGGGTGGGGCGTGCTTTAAGTATGGGCCCCCCTTTTCCGATCCTTTCGTACTAGGAAAAGTAGCGTTACAGATAGAAACTGACCTGGATTGCTCCGGTCTGAACTCAGATCACGTAGGACTTTAATCGTTGAACAAACGAACCCTTAATAGCGGCTGCACCATTAGGATGTCCTGATCCAACATCGAGGTCGTAAACCCCCTCGTCGATATGGACTCTGGGAGAGGATTGCGCTGTTATCCCTAGGGTAACTTGGTTCGTTGATCGGCTTTGTTGCCGGATCATATTTGGTCAGATGTTCTGTGGCTTAGAGATGTCTCTCTTAGCTTTAGGAAGTTTTCCCAGTCCACTTGGAGGCTTTTCTTTCCTCCGTGGTCGCCCCAACCGAAGGTAAAATATCATATTCCACAAGGTTTTTGCTTTTTATTAAGTTGCTTGACGTGGTTGAGTTTTGTACCTTAAGCTCCAAAGGGTCTTCTCGTCTTGTATTATTATACCCGCTTCTGCACGGGTAGATCAATTTCACTGACTTGAAAGGGGAGACAGTTAAGCCCTCGTTTAGCCATTCATACAGGTCTCTATTTAAAAGACAAGTGATTGCGCTACCTTTGCACGGTCAAAATACCGCGGCCGTTGAACTTGTGGTCACTGGGCAGGCTGGACCTCCTATACTTGGTTATGTTGCAGGAGGCGATGTTTTTGGTAAACAGGCGAGGCTTGCGTTTGCCGAGTTCCTTCCTTTTCTTTTAGTCTTTCCTTTAATGGCACTCCAGTGTGGGGGTAACGATGGTTTAGTTGTGTGGTTTTCTTGGTTTTATTTGTAGTTCACATTGCTCTCTTGGGTTGAGTTCGTTAATTGCCAATGGTGGGTCCGATTTGGCTTACACTTGTGCTTGGAGAAGGGCAGGCCTTCTTGTTACTCATTTTAGCATAGTCTCTTCCATGTAGACATGGATTGGCCTAATAGTATTTAGGGGAATAAGATTTTTTGTCAGGATAATAAACTTCTCTCTGTCTGAGCTTTAACGCTTTCTGTTTAGGTGGCTGCTTTTAGGCCCACTAGAACAGTATATTTTATGTATTATGATCTTTATCCTCCTGTAAAGGTTGTGTCCTTTGTTAAAGGGGCTGTACCCCCTTCAACTAACTCTCGTGTATTTCTCTTAGTCTTATTTTTATTTCGATCGGAGGAGTGCGAGGCTGAACTTCTATTCATTTCTTAGGCAACCAGCTATCACCAGGTTCGGTAGGTCTGTCACTTCTACCCGGAGTTCTTCCCACTCTTTTGCCACAGAGACGGGTTGGCCCTTAATAGGCTGTCTCGGGGTAGCTCACTTGGTTTCGGGGTTTCAAACTAAAGGTCTCTTTGCTTGGGTGTACTGGCTAAATCATGATGCAAAAGGTACAAGATTTAATCTTTGCTTTTTTGTGCTTATATGGGTTGTTTCATTTCTCTTTCAGCTTTCCCTTGCGGTACTATTTCTATTGCTTTGGTAGGACCTTTTCCGTCTCCCGTACTCAGGTAAAAGAATGGTTTAGTTTTTGGTGTTAGGCTTATTTTATTTTATTTACATTGTCTAGTTATTGGGTGGTTAAGCTAGCTGTTTGGCTCAGGGTGATCCAGTTTGCATGGATGTCTTCTCGGTGTAAGTGAGATGCTTGACTGACTCAGCCACGCCCTGGGTTTGATCCAAGTGCACCTTCCGGTACACTTACCGTGTTACGACTTGCCTCCCCTTGTCAGTGCTAACATATTAGGTATTTTCGATGCGTTTAGACAGGGGAGAGTGACGGGCGGTGTGTACGCGTCTCAGAGCCGGGTTCAAAGGGACACTCTATTTCCCTTTTACTATTAAATCCTCCTTCAAGCACTGTTTCATGGTGCATGTTCGTAATATTCTATAAATAGAAAATGTAGCCCATTTCTTCCCACCTCATACGCTACACCTCGACCTGACGTTCTGGGCTGTGCCCATCTTGCTTACTTTTATACCCTTCACAGGGTAAGCTGACGACGGCGGTATATAGGCTGGGGTGACTAGAAGTGGTGAGGTTAAACGGGGGTTATCGGTTCTAGAACAGGCTCCTCTAAGGGGGTCTGAGACACCGTCAGGTCCTTTGGGTTTTAAGCTAATGCTTGTAGTACCCTGGCGGACATCTAATTGTAGTTGGATGTCTGAGTTTACGGCTGAGCATAGTGGGGTATCTAATCCCAGTTTGTTTCTCAGCTTTCGTGGGGTCAGGTGAGTTTATTAAAGCTACTTTCGTATATAGGGCCTCGGACACCTAGAAGCGTATGACGGCCAAGGGGCCATTTGGCTTTATCTTATTTACCCTTAACCACCCTTTACGCCGTTATAATATCAACTAGGGCCTCTCGTCTAACCGCGGTGGCTGGCACGAGTTTTACCGGCCCTCTTAACACTAACTGAGTCAAGTTTTCACTCATGGCTTAATGTTTATCACTGCTGAATTCCCTTGGGGGTGTGGCTTGGCTAGGCGTCTTGGGCTAATGTTTGTGCCTGATGCCCGCTCCTCGTCCCCGGGAAGGGGGATTGAGGGCATATTCACTGGGCTGCGGAGACTTGCATGTGTAAGTTGGGTTAGAGCTGATAGTAAGGTCGGGACCATGCCTTTGTGCACGCGGAGTTTCTTAGGACCCATCTTAGCATCTTCAGTGCTATGCTTTATATTAAGCTACGCTAGC